TAAAGATTTCTTTTTCGATTCATCTCTGGAGTTGAATACCTCATTCAAGAATTTTTTTTGATCCAACCCGTAGGAATCAATAGAAAAGACAAATCCCCTATGATACACCAGATCCGGCTCGGTTATTGATAGAGTGAATAGATCTGCCATTTCTTGAAATCTCTCTTCTGATTCAAAATCGTGGTGTAACGCGTATCCCCCCCTGTTCCGGTCATGGAATAGATGAAATAAATCAAAAAATGGATTTTTGTTCAAGAATGAAATCTTATTGGAACTGTCCATATCCGGTTCATCCTTCGGAACCATATCACATCCCGGATCTGATGAAATAGGATGAATTGAGACGGTATTTTGTAAATACGTAATTATCTTGAATATATCAACCATTTCTTTATTTTCCGATCGCCTGGAAGGGACAAAGGAAACATCTTGTTTTTTCTTCAAAAATTTCTGATCTCTAGTGGACTTCTCAGTAGGATTCGAACCCAGATGAAGTTCTGGCCATCTGTCAGAGAAAAAAGAACGAATTGATCTTGTAGGATTCCCAAGAAATTCTTCAATTTCTTCCGGAAGCAGATGATTATTCATCTGCTTCTCACGTTCCGCGAATAGCCGGGACGTTGAGGAAGATCCAAAACATTTCGGGAATCGATCTGATTCTATCTCTGTTCGTTCCGTTTGAAGAAAGGAAGGATCCCAATCCCAAAGAATCGATCTTTCTTTTAGTTGCTGAATCTCTGTTTGATCGATCAATGTGTGATATTCTGAATCCTCATTTCTAATGAAATCAAAATGATCTCTGGATTGATCAGAAGATCCTTTCAATTGGCTAGAATCCGTTACTTGAACGAAAATAGATCTTGTGAAATCATATTGAATATTTGACAATACATTCCGTACCTTGCTAAAAAACCGATCCTTGTTTACCAACCACACATTGTCTAACCAAATCAAATCCTCTCTCGATACGTTCCTCAAAAAATCCGATTCGTGCCAATTCTTCCCCCAACTAACGAAGAGATCTTGGCGGAATTGCCACATATGAAATTGAGCACCATTTTGCAAAGAAATACCCCACTTGTTTCTCGAGAAGAGATGGGAAACATGCTCAATATCATTTGATTGAATGGTTGCCTCAGCTCCTTCTTGTTTGAAGAAACCCTCCCCTTCAATTGGTCTTTTTTCACGAAAAGCAGACATGAGATAACAAATCAAGTCTTTCCCTAAGATTTCAAATAGCTGTCCCAAATTCAAGTTGATTATGTTTCGCTTCTTCCTCGGAGAAAGACGATCAAACAATTCCCAATCATGGTCCTTGCGGATCCGATCATCCGTATAGGATAAAAAAAGAAACTCCAGATATTTGCTATCTTTCTCTTTGAATGAGATCTCAATTCCAGCTACGGTTTCATTAGATATCTTACAACTAGAATCCCTATTTTTTCCGATCCGGTTCCTCCACCACCGCGAACCCCGGTTAGATTCAGGCATGATACATTTTTTATTTATTGGGAGAACCCAAGTACTCTCTTGCGGATCCATGAAACAACTCTCAGAAATCTTTTTCCCTTTTGGAAGATACAGGAGCGAAACAATCAACCTATTGATATTGGAAGACCGAAAAGATTCTTCCAATGTCTCATTTCTGGGTCCAATGGAATTCATAGGTATAGGAAGAAGCCCCATCAAATAGAGATTTTTTCTTTCGACCATCTTTCGATTGTTAATACGAGATATAAGGACCGCTACTACAAGCAGTACTACACCTTTGATCGTGAAATATCGATTGCTTGTTGAACCCTGTGAAAAACGTGAAAGTAGGATACTCCAAATTCGGGGGTCAAAGAGTTTCATAAAACGTTCTTGGTGGAAAAAAATGTGAGTGAAAGGTCCCACTGAATCGAATTTGATCCATGAATCTAAGAAATAGTGAGAATTCTTGATCTTTCTCAATAGCTCTCTCAATTCGAAGATCCAGGATTTGAATTGATGCCCTTTCATTGATTCCTCCTAAAGATTTTCATTGATTCCTCCTCAAAATTTCATTTCAATTGGAATTTGGTTATTCACGATGTACGATGAGCCCCGTTAAGGTTAAGCATCCATGGCTGAATGGTTAAAGCGCCCAACTCATAATTGGCAAATTCGTAGGTTCAATTCCTGCTGGATGCACGCCAATGGTTCAATAAGTCTATGGAATCTCATCATCCATACATAACGAATTGGTATGTTATATTCATACCATAACATATGAACAGTAAGAACTAGAATTCTTATCGATACTGGAACTCATAGGGAAGAAAATGGATTTATGGATGGAATCAAATATGCAGTATTTACAGAAAAAAGTATTCGGTTATTGGGGAACAATCAATATACTTCTAATGTCGAATCAGGATCAACTAGGACAGAAATAAAGCATTGGGTCGAACTCTTCTTTGGTGTCAAGGTAATAGCTATGAATAGTCATCGACTCCCGGGAAAGGGTAGAAGGATGGGA